GTTCTCCTAATTGATTGCAATGAAACTTGGCCCAATCTTTTCCTCAAAAAAAGAAAGATTGGGCCGAATCGAATAAAGAATAAACATCTTATACTAATCCTATACTATGAACTATGAGAGTCTTTGTGTATTTGCATATATCTTTTATATGTACAGACCTTACACGATATACAATATACAAGTATATACAAAATATAAAAATAAGAAGATAAAATCGAAGGAAGACTAAACAACTTATCTATTCTTTTATTTCTTATTAGAGCCATAGGCTGAATTATGGATCCTTGGGGTTGGATTGGTGAATCATTTTATATTCCTTAGTTTCAGGCCATAGATCAAGCCAAGGGAAGGATCTCTTCTACCCCTAATCCTGTATATTGTCTTTTTCGTTCCCTGTTGTAATAGAAATTCATTTTCTTATTTGACTATATGACACGAGATTCTACGAGACGAGAATTTATTTTTAATTTATGGGAAGAAACAACTATGTATCTTTTTGATGAGAATTTAAAGTTTGACATGAGAGAAAACTTTCTTTATATATTTTTTTTTGAGGAAAAGATTCTATCATAATATTGAAATGATTCACCGGATTCCTCAAAAAGAGAATCCTTTATTTGCAAGACTCGCTCGTTTTTCATTAACATTGGATCATATGCTTTATTTGAATTCTGATGAGAAAGAAAAAAAAAAAAAAAGAAAGAGTAAAATGATTTTTTCTTCATCGAATGACTATTCATCTATTAGTATTAGGTTTTCATAAAATAGGGGCATAAATAATCTATGAAAAAATATTGGTTCAATTCAATGTTGTCTAACAAGAAGTTAGAACATAAGTGTGGACTAAGTAAATCAATGGATAGTCTTGATGCTCTTGGACATACCAGTGGAAGTAAAGAAACTCTTCGAAAAGATGCGGATAAAAAGATTCCTAGTTGGGACAGTTATAGTTTCAGTAATATTCATTATCTAAATTATTTATTTGATAGCAGGAATCTTTGGAGTTTGATCTCTGATCATACTTTTTTAATTAGAAATAGTAATGGTGACACTTATTCTGTATATTTTGATATTGAAAATAAGATTTTTGATATTGACAATGCTAGTTATTTTTTGAGTGAACTACCTAGTTATTTGAATAGTGGGTCTAATAGTAGTAATTACTACTATTATTATTATTCCATGTATGATACTCAATCTAATTGGAATAATCACATTAATAGTTGCATTGATAGTTATCTTCGCTTTGAAATCAGTCTTAATAGTGACATTTACAGTGATATCGACAGTTACATTTATAGTTTCATTTGTATGGAAAGTACAAGTAGTCTTGAAAATGGAAATTCTAGTATCAAAACTAGTAGCAGTTATTTCAATAGAAGAGAAAAATCTAAGGATTTCGATCTAAATACAAAATACAAAAAGTTATGGATTCAATGTGAGAATTGTTATGGATTAAATTATAAAAAATTTTTTAGTTCAAAAATGAATATTTGTGAATACTGCGGATATCATTTGAAAATGAGTAGTTCAGATAGAATTGAACTCTTTATAGATCCTGGCACTTGGGAGCCTATGGATGAAGATATGGTCTCTATAGACCCCATTGAATTTCATTCAGAGGAGGAACCTTATATAGATCGCATTTCTTTTTATCAAAGAAAAACGGGTTTAACTGAAGCTGTTCAAACGGGCGTAGGTCAACTAAACAGTATTCCCATAGCAATTGGAGTTATGGATTTTCAGTTTATGGGAGGTAGTATGGGATCCGTAGTAGGTGAGAAAATCACCCGTTTGATCGAGTATGCTACTAATCAATCTCTACCTGTCATTATTGTGTGTGCTTCTGGAGGAGCACGCATGCAAGAAGGGAGTTTGAGCTTAATGCAAATGGCTAAAATATCTTCTGCTTCATATGATTATCAATCAAATAAAAAGTTATTTTATGTATCAATCCTTACATCTCCTACAACTGGCGGAGTTACAGCAAGTTTTGGTATGTTGGGAGATATCATTATTGCTGAACCTAATGCCTACATTGCGTTTGCGGGTAAAAGAGTAATTGAACAAACATTGAAAAAGACAGTACCCGACGGTTCACAAGCAGCTGAGTATTTATTCCATAAGGGCTTATTCGACCCAATTGTACCACGTAATCTTTTAAAAGGTGTTCTGAATGAGTTATTTCAGCTACACGGTTTCCTTCCCTTGAATCAAGATTCAAAAAAAAAATTTCAAAAAGATTGAAATTCTTCATTTTCAAATGGAAGTATAACATTAGCTTCAGTTATTTTTATTTGTAGCGAATACGCATTTAGTTCATTATAATGAAAAAAACAAAACTAAGAAGATGGTGTTTTCTTTGGAAACATCAGTTATAAGTGTAGTAAGAGTCAGAAGTTTTGGATAATGACTTTTTGGCCCGGATCCTTTTTTTATTCTATCTCTCTTCTTGATTAGAAATAAGCATCCCTCTATCGACAAGATAAAAAAGAATTTCTTTCTCCTTCCGAGAAATTAGGGAAATAAAAATGATTTTTTCCGTTCTTTTAACATATTCATTATTCATATATAGAACAACGAAAAAGAGATAAAAAAATAGATCGAAAAAATGAAAAGAAAATACTAAATAAAAAGAAAGAAGAAATCTCAAATCAAATAAAGAAAATAGAAATATTCAAATAACAAATAAGAAGAATATATAATTTATTTAGTGAGAATTAACTAGGAATCCCTATTTGTTGGATAAGATTGGTTAAAATTGGAAACTCATAAGAAACTCTTTTCTATCTTTACCTTTCAAAACAAAAAAGGTGTTTTGAAAGGTAAAGATAGAAAGACGATGAAGATAAGGATGGGAGAAGAAGAATCCAATTTATTAAAGGGGATTCTCATACATATTCGTGTCGAAAGAGGAATAGTTATACTTCATTGAGTTCTACATTCGTTATTGATTATTAAATACTTCATATTCATATTATCTTAATATTCTTTCTAATTTCTTTTTAATAGATTAATATTAATAATGAATAGATAGACTTATTAGAATATATCTTTAGAATATATGTTTATAATTAGAATTTATAATAGGCACAAATATGAAATTGAGGTATCCATTCTATGATAGATTTGAACTTTCCCTCTATTTTTGTTCCTTTAGTGGGCCTAGTCTTTCCGGCAATCGCAATGGCTTCTTTATCTCTTTATGTCCAAAGAAATAAGATTGTCTAAATACGATGAAATCTCATCAATTTATTTCAACACTGGATCATCATATAGATACTTTTTTTAATGTAATATGGTAGGATATATGATATTTGGCCTTTCCGAAAACAAATGGAAGAGTTGTTTTGTTATGTATGCCGATGCATAATATACGGCATTAATGCATGTATATGCGGTTATAGCTTAATAAATTAAATGATGAAATTCAAAATGATCAGCAAATCTTTTTTGAAAAATCTTTTAAATAGAAACTCAATGTGTCTAACCAATTATTCCTAATGGTTCCTGTCGGAATGCTGCTAGTTGATGAAAGTTACTTCGGGATCAAGCAATAAAAGTCAAGTCAAATCCATTTGGGTTATTCTCTTAATTCCAATCAAATGCAACTGGATCTAGTATAGTATGAACTGGCGATCAGAACATATATGGATAGAACTTATAACGGGGTCTCGAAAAACAAGTAATTTTTGCTGGGCCTGTATCCTTTTTTTAGGTTCACTAGGATTCTTAGTGGTTGGAACTTCCAGTTATCTTGGTAAAAATCTGATATCCGTATTCCCGTCTCAGCAAATCCTTTTTTTCCCACAAGGGATCGTGATGTCTTTCTATGGGATCGCAGGTCTATTCATTAGTTCTTATTTGTGGTGCACAATTTCATGGAATGTAGGTAGTGGTTATGACCGATTCGATAGAAAAGAAGGGATAATGTCCCTTTTTCGTTGGGGATTTCCTGGAATAAATCGTCGCATCTTCCTTCGTTTCTTTCTGAAAGATATCCAATCAATCAGAATGGAGGTGAGAGAGGGTCTTTTTCCTCGTCGTGTCCTTTATATGGAAATCAAGGGTCAAGGAGCCATTCCCTTGACCCGTACTGATGAGGATTTGACTCCACAAGAAATTGAACAAAAAGCTGCCGAATTGGCCTATTTCTTGCGCGTACCTATTGAAGTTTTTTGAAATGAACTGAAGAATAAATCTCAGCATGAGAGAAGTAACTTAATACATCTCAAAAGTGGGAAGACGTATATGGAACAATAACTATTTTGTATACGCATACACATGGTGTCTGGCTTCACTCTTTAGACTAGTAAAAGGTCTAATAAGTAATAAGTAAATAAGTATAGATTCATCAAATATCCTAACATGTCTTTTGTTTTCGTAAAACATAATTCCTCTTTTTAGGCCTTTGAATTGATACCCTATCCCTGCGCTGCGGTTAGACAGTGAAATCTTTCAAATTCGAAATGTAAATAAAAGAATTAAAGAATCCGGTAGGGTTCGTCTTTAAATCCAAATTATATTTGTTAGTTCAAAAGGGCTTTTGAGTCTTCATTGAAAGGAATAAATGAAAGGGAAATTGGTTACAATTTTATTAATTGTGATCTCTGGAATATGGAAAGAATATTTACTTTTTTTTTCATTCGAAAAGAGCCTTTCTTGTATGTTCTATTCTAGATCCAAAGACTCAATTATTACACAAAAACAAAAATAGGAAAAGATTCATAGGTTTGATACCTTATTCTTGTTAGAGTTATAGGCTCTTGTTATATAATTCGTACTTCATAGAAATCTCAGATAGAATCGACCAATGAAACAGGTTCATTAACAATTCACATCACGGATACAGAATGAAAAAAAAGAAAGCATTGGCTTCCCTCCCATATCTTGTGTCTATAATCTTTTTGCCCTGGTGGGTTTCTCTCTCATTTAAGAAATGTCTAGAAACTTGGGTTATTAATTGGTGGAATACTAGGCAATCCGAAATCCCTTTGAATGATATTCAAGAGAAAAATGTTCTAGAAAAATTTATGGAATTAGAAGAACTATTCCTGTTGGACGAGATGATAAAGGAGTACTCGGAGACACATATGCAAAGGCTTCGTATAGGAATGCACAAGGAAACAATACAATTGGTCCAAAGACAAAATGAATCTCATTTCCATATCATTTTGCATTTCTCTACAAATCTAATCTGTTTCACTATTCTAAGTGGTTATTTTTTTCTGGGTAATGAAGAACTTTTCATTTTAAATTCTTGGATTCAGGAATTTCTCTATAACTTAAGTGATACAATCAAAGCTTTTTCAATTCTTTTAGTTACTGATTTATGGATCGGATTTCACTCGACCCATGGTTGGGAACTAATGATTGGTTCGATCTACAATGATTTTGGATTGGCTCAGAATGATCAGATTATATCTGGTCTTGTTTCCACTTTTCCAGTGATTCTAGATACAATTGTGAAATATTGGATCTTCCATTTTTTAAATCGTGTATCTCCTTCGCTTGTAGTAATTTATCATTCAATGAATGAATAATTCATTAGATCTTTTGATATCAATAAAATCAGAACCTTTCTTTGTGTATAAAGAAATCGTTTTTCATCTTACTTATTCTTTATATTTCTACCTTTTCAATTCAAGGTATTCATACTATATTCTACTAGTACAATTATTTCAGTATAATCAATACAATGGCAAACTTGTGGATAGGGAATTCTACTAGCTACCTATCAAATTTATTGTAGAAATTCCGGGGATCAATGATTGGACCATGCAAAATAGAAAGACTTTTTCTTGGGTAAAAGAACAGATGACTCGATCCATTTATGTATCGATCATGATATATGTAATAACTCGAGCATCTATTTCAAATGCATATCCCATTTTTGCGCAGCAGGTTTATGAAAATCCACGAGAAGCAACTGGTCGAATTGTATGTGCCAATTGCCATTTAGCTAGTAAACCCGTGGATATTGAAGTTCCGCAAGCTGTACTTCCTGATACTGTATTTGAAGCAGTTGTTCGAATTCCTTATGATATGCAACTGAAACAAGTTCTTGCTAATGGTAAAAAAGGGGCTTTGAATGTAGGAGCTGTTCTTATTTTACCCGAGGAATTCGAATTAGCCCCACCCGATCGTATTTCTCCCGAAATGAAAGAAAAGATGGGCAATCTTTCTTTTCAGTTTTATCGTCCTAATAAAAGAAATATTCTTGTGATAGGTCCTGTTCCCGGTCAGAAATATAGTGAAATCGTCTTTCCTATTCTTTCCCCCGACCCTGCTACGAAAAAAGACGTTCATTTCTTAAAATATCCCATATATGTAGGTGGGAACAGAGGAAGGGGTCAGATTTATCCTGATGGTAGCAAGAGTAACAATACAGTTTATAATGCTACATCTGCTGGTATAGTAAGCAGAATAGCACGTAAAGAAAAAGGGGGATATGAAATAACCATAGTGGATGCATCAGAAGGACGTCAAGTGGTTGATATTATACCTCCAGGACCAGAACTTCTTGTTTCAGAAGGTGAATCCATCAAGCTTGATCAACCATTAACAAGTAATCCAAATGTAGGAGGTTTTGGTCAGGGAGACACAGAAATAGTGCTTCAAGATCCATTACGAGTCCAAGGCCTTCTGTTCTTCTTGGCATCGGTGATTTTGGCACAAATATTTTTGGTTCTGAAAAAGAAACAGTTTGAAAAGGTTCAGTTGTACGAAATGAATTTCTAGATCTAGAGATTCCTTAAAATAAAGTTGGTAAAAGCGCCAAATTCTTGTTGATTGATAGACTGGATTCAAAAAATTCTATAAGTCTTTTCTTTGTTTTTTTTAGACTCTTTTACTCTTTTTTATTTTGCGGGATGTCTGAAACTTATTACTTGTATACCATTACTAATGGTAGAAAATAAGTATACAAATACAAAGGAATAGAATACAAGGCAAGGACGGGAAAAAGGAAAGTAAAAAAGATTTCTATTTATTTATATTTATAGAAAGTCTTCTTATTCTTTTATTCTTAGTCTTTCTAATCGTCTATTCGACTCGATACAAGACGACACAAGAAAAGGATTTTCTTGTGTCGTCTTGTATCGGGATCATGATTTTTTCTTTTGTTTTCCAAAGATTCTTATTCCTTGTTTTATTTTCCGGGTATAATTGAACAAATCTAACTTCTTAGACTCATTTCAACTTATAACTTAGGAAAATAACAAAAAAAGACTTCTCTTGTTTTGTTTTGGCTGAAAAGCGGATTAGATCTTTACGCATATCCAATTATTTCTTTATTATCTCATTACAGTTTTTTTTTCTATTTCTTATTTGTTTTAATTTAGTCTAAATAGTTGAGTCTAAAAAGAAAATTATTTGCAGGATGTTTCATATGGATAAATTCATACGTATTAGATTCTTCAGAAAATTGATGGATTACTCCTTTCTTGTTGCTTCATATTCAAAATATTAATATAATAGTGAATATTATGTTAGGAACGA